CTGCTATAATATATACCCCATACTAGAATAATCAGATTATGTATGGTGATTGATTATGATCACCACTCCATGAACAACTATTATTGTACCCATCCATGATAATGCATGCAAGAGAGTCGTTATCAGTTGCAACAAAGAACTAAATCACCTTCTAATTCTTTACACAACCTATTATCCTCCTATTTGCTTCTTGCGGGAGTCGGATTCGAACCCACCGAACAACATTCAGATTATGAGCCTGACGAGTTCCCAATTACTCTATCCCGCGCTTCTGATCAGAAAGATCGGTAGCCGGGGTAGCCGGGGTAGCTTCTATTTTTATGGTCAACACAAAGGCAACAAGATATCTAGCTAGTATTATAATCTACTTGTTAGCTTGTTAGCTCAGCTGTTAAGTAGCCTATCAGAATTGATTCTTCTATCAGCGTAGAAACAGCCATCTCAACAGTTGAAGCTGGTTATTAGCAATCTTCTTACTGGCTAAAAGAAAGCAAAGCTAAAAATCCAGCCAGCTTCAACTGTTGAACTGCTCACTGGCAGTTGAAGCTGGTTATTAGCAATCTTCTTACTGGCTAAAAGAAAGCAAAGCTAAAAATCCAGCCAGCTTCAACTGTTGAACTGCTCACTGGCATTTTAATGATTCTAGAGTTAAAGACTGAGAACAATCAATATGACTACATTTCAAGATAAGGTCCCTAGAACATTCTTAGGTTCAAGCATAATATTTTTCATAGATCGGCTTTATAGTTTTTAGTGCGGGTTCTTCTTTCTAGAAAGAACTTAGATCATGGCGACCGACAATCATGTAGTAAAAGAAGGAATCAATCGGGCGTGGACCATGTCTCCCGAAATTGATCAGTACATATGGTCTAAGACGATTTCACATATCGAGGTCGAAATGGGATCGGGTGTTTTCTTTTTTTCACATCTTACCATAGTGCCCGGCTCTAATTTCTAAAAGAAACAGCTTATCGGAAGAGGGATTTGAACCCCCGTGTGCGAATTATGATCCCGCTGTTCTACCCTACTAAACTATTCCGATATTACTAGCAGTCTTTTTTTCTTTATGCACATTCCAAGATGATAGCGTATTATCCAGCAGAATCTTGTTGTACATTCTTGGGAGCCGCTATCTAGTCGTCAGTCCTGAACCACTTCTGACGTCAATTGGCTAATACGTCGTGATGTGATAACAAGTAAATCATGTTGAGCACACTCTCCTACTAATGACTCATCGCAAGACTAGAAGACAAAGTTACTTAGAATTAGTACTAATAACAAGGTCGTTCATTCGCAAGAAGATATACTCCTTCCTCTATTCTATAGAGAGAGTACTGGTGTCTCAGCAGAATATAGAGTAAGTAACAGATGCGACCACCGAAACTAGCGTTACAGCCACGATAACAAGTAAATCATGTTGAGCACACTCTCCTACTAATGACTCATCGCAAGACTAGAAGACAAAGTTACTTAGAATTAGTACTAATAACAAGGTCGTTCATTCGCAAGAAGATATACTCCTCTATTCTATAGAGAGAGTACTGGTGTCTCAGCAGAATATAGAGTAAGTAACAGATGCGACCACCGAAACTAGCGTTACAGCCACCAGAGTCATATCTTGGCGAGTTCTTTTCTTGCTCCATGACCTACAGAGTAACTATGTCTCAGCAGAATATAGAGTAAGTAACAGATGCGACCACCGAAACTAAGTACGAGGTTTATAGCAAGACTAGAAGACAAAGTTACTTAGAATTAGTACTAATAACAAGGTCGACAAGGTCGTTCATTCGCAAGAAGATATACTCCTCTATTCTATAGAGAGAGTACTGGTGTCTCAGCAGAATATAGAGTAAGTAACAGATGCGACCACCGAAACTAAGTACATCAGTATAGCCGACAACTTAGTAGATGTCATACACTTCTCGGAGAAGATTGTTAAAGATACCGTCTATTTAGGCTTGCTTCTTTATTTAAGAAAAACCTTTTTCGTTAATTGATTAGTATAATGACTCTTCTATAAACCTGATGCTGAAGAACCGTTATCTGCGAGCTCAAGGATCTTCTTTTTCATTCACTTGATTAGACTTCTTTGAACGGTGTTTCGCTATCAATATAGAACACGGATCAGCGATGAGGTCTTCAAGTGGGCTCCGATGATTTAAAGAGGGGAAAGATATCCGAAGGTCTCATAGCAGCAGGCAGACTCACTCCGGAATCATTCCGTTTGATACGGAAGAATAAGCAGTTGGAAATGATTATCAGGGCAACTCTTGTTGACAAGACTACCAAGTCATGCATCTGATGAAATAAAGTTTGATAGGGAAATTACGAGGAAAAAAGGGCGATTCTACAGCAGAGTTACTAAAACTCGACCATAGAACCTCCTTCCTCTGTTGGGCTCTGGAAAAGGAGTCAATCCAGCCACAGGTTCCCCTGCGGCTACCTTGTTACGACTTAACCTCAGTCAATGGCCCAACCTTGGTCTCCCACATAAGATCACCAATGCCTCTGGTGGACCACACTCAACAACGGCGTGGAACACCCCGAAATCTGTCGCTTTTTTGGATTCAGAAATCATCGAACGCGGAGTAATGGGTGATCCTTGGTCGGCTGCTTCGGGCGAAACCAATTCCCATGGTTTGACGGGCAGTTTGTACAGGGCCCGAGTACTTATTCACCGCGGCATGCTGATCCGCGATTACTAGCGATTCCAACTTCATGTTCTCGAGTTGCAGAGAACAATCCGAACGACGGCAATCTTTCTGGATTCGCTCCGCCTTACAGCATTGCTTCCAATTGTAATTGCCATTGTAGCACGTGTGTAGCCCAGCCCATAAGGGCCATGCGGACTTGACGTCATCCCCACCTTCCTCCAGTATATCACTGGCAGTTTTTTGTGAGTGCAGCACATGGCTTCAGCTTATTAAAAAACCACGCTTGTTTTTTATTAAATATAGGCGATGAGTCTCTTCATGAGAAGACATATGAATAGCTATTAAAAATGTTCTCATGTTGAATTCGAAGTTGTATCCAATATTATCAGATAAGGTTTTTTAAAATAATAAGCGTAGATATCACTTCGAAATTAGCTATTCATATGTCAATTCGCAGTGTTGAGCCACATGAACGGCGTTTTATTTGTAAAAATTATTCTATTTTATTCATACAACAAGTATCAAGGTATCAAACACAAGAAAGCATGTCTTAGCAACACAAAACGAGGGTTGCGCTCGTTATAGGACTTAACCCAACGTCTCAAGACACGAGCTGACGACAGCCATGCAACACCTGTATGAATTGTACCATCCCGTTAAGGACAACACTTAGTAGACATTCATATGTCAAGGGCTGGTAAGGTTTTGCGCGTTGAATCGAATTAAACCACATGCTCCACCGCTTGTGCAGGCCCCCGTCAATTCCTTTGAGTTTCAGCCTTGCGACCGTACTCCCCAGGCGGAGTGTTTAACGCGTTAGCTCAGCCCCTGATCATCATTTTTCACGATTGTTGGAGAAAACAATCGAGTATTTAATGTCTTCAAACATAATCTTCTGTTTTTAGCTAATAAGATTTAGTAGCCTATTCTACAGAAGTCAGTGCGATAATATAGTAGACCAAGAACGAACACTCATCGTTTACAGCATGGACTACCAGGGTATCTAATCCTGTTTGCTCCCCATGCTTTCGCACTTTAGCGTCGGTTAAAGAACCAGAAAGCTGCCTTCGCTTTTGGCGTTCCTTCGTATATTTTTGCATTTTATCGCTACACACGAAATTCCGCTTTCCTCTATGCCTTACTCTAGTAAATTGGTTTTGAAAGCATTCCGCCAGTTGAGCTGGCGACCTTCACTTCCAACTGGATTCACCGCCTACGTGCCCTTTACGCCTAGTCATTCCGAATAACACTTGCCCCCCCCGTCTTACCGCGGCTGCTGGCACGGAGTTAGCCGGGGCTTCTTCTTCGAGTCTTGTCATAATCGCATACTCGACGAAAGAGCTTTACAAGCTGCATTGCCCTTCTTCACTCACGCCATATTGCTGGATCAGGCTTTCGCCCATTGTCCAAGATTCCCCACTGCAGCCTCCCGTGGGAGTCTGGGCCGTGTCTCAGTCCCAGTGCGGCGGATCGTCCTAACAGACCCGCTAAGCGTCGTTGGCTTGGTCAGCCTTTACCTAACCAACTACCTGATGCTTTGTGGGCTCATCAAACAGCGCCTTTTTTTAGCTTCTTCGTTTCGGGATTTGGCCCAAACTGTTTGGCAGATTCCCACATATTACTCGCCCGTTCGCCACTTTGTTTTCAACGGTTCTCACGGTTGAGAACTAAAAATCAAAAGAGGCTCAACTCGACGACGGAAATATGGTCATCAGTTGAGAACTCTAGAGTAAGTTCGCAACACGTAACAACGAAAGCAACGTTCGACTTGCATGTGTTAAGCATATCGCTAGCGTTCATTCTGAGCCAGGATCAAACTCTTTTTTTTGTTGAGTATTTTACGCATAAATAGGATTTGAACCTAAAATCTTGTAAATGCTTATTACGTATCATTCTTCACAAATATTTTCATACATTTTATATGATGCTTCATCCCCCTTTTCTGTCATGATTATAGGATGAACAGCCGGAACAAGCATTTGTTTTCTTTCCCCGCCGATAACGCGTTGTTCGAGTACCTCTTTTTTACAGAATAATTACCCAAATCCGTTGCAACTGAATAATCCGGCTACTTCCTCCGAAGAACCAATTCTTGATACTGCTGGTCTTCTATACTGTTCTTTACCTCCATGTTGAATAAGCGGCGGGAAAGACGCCAACATATGTGGTAACAGCTCGACCAGCTAACAAGCATATTATATTCCTTGTCTTCGGAATAATCATCGGATGAAGAATGTTAGACGTACCACATTTAGTGGTCAAGAATTAGTTCTTCGGAATTACCCTTTATCAGTGCTGCCCTCCCTTTTTTTGATTGCAAAAAACCATCCATCGGATATTATGGGTTGGGTTATGACCAAGAGCTGCTTTGATGCTCCTCTATTCGAATCGCAGACAGAGGCTACTTTCTGACAGCAGATGAAAAAGTCTTTCGCTATTATGTGCTTGCTGCCTTTATCCGTGACTATTTACGAAGGGTCGTCCTTCAAAAAAGTCAAAGACGTCATCATATTATATTTCATTAGCGGCGTCCAATTTGATCGTTAGCGGGTCTTCGGAAAGATCGCCGCTGGAACAATGGCTACAATGGCTAGATTTAGTTAGCAAGCACACTGTATTATCGTGCTCATACCAAAGAAGAACTCGGTACTTCGGAGCAGCGTCCAAAAAAGAGGTATCTATCGGAGAAAGATCGTACTGCTTCTGGCCTCTTCTGATACAGGCCTCTCTCTTATTGAACACACGGTCAAGTCAACAATACAATTCGGAATACCCCGGCCCGCTAGCTCACCTCGTTAGATTTAGTAGGTCATCCATCATTTTTAATTTCAATCTGCGGTATAGGCTATAATATCTTCTATGGGCTGCTATATAGAGAATACAGGCCTCTCTCTTATTGAACACACGGTCAAGTCAACAATACAATTCGGAATACCCCGAAGCCCGCTAGCTCACCTCGTTAGATTTAGTAGGTCATCATTTTTAATTTTAATCTGCTTGGGATAATAGCAGCTTATAGAGTCAGAGTCCCAGTATACCCTTTTTTAATGGATCAATCACGACTTATAAAAAACCATTTATAATACACTCGACTAATATCCAGCAGACTGATTCTGTGAAGAGTGACACTAACGGATTGCTAATGTTCTTATATCTTATAAAAAATACCTCTCCTTATTAGCGCGTCGTACTTAGCGCAGGTCTATTTACATGTACAATGTACATGGGGGGGTAAGACATTGAGTAGGACATCAGAGTTACTATCCCCCCCGGCGAATATAACGACGGCGTAGCAAAGCACTCTCTCTATCGGGGATACTCTATCGGGCAGCATTTTCTTTCAACTACGGCATCATTGATATCTATAATAGGTATGTTCTGCATCCGCTATAACGGATTAGAACATGTAAGGCTCTAGCTTCTTGTCTAGAAAGAACGGAACAACCTCATATCAGAAGAGTATAGACATGGATGGGGGACAGCAACCAACGATCTACCCTTAGAAGAATCTTATATCACGAATAGATTCATGGCTAATAGGAGAACAACCAGAGACCATAATGGGTGTTGTCTATCTAGTCGGAGCATATTGACAAATGGTTGTTCGTCTAGAAATTGTTGATACAGTCCACTGAGAGCTATCAATGATATCCCCCCGTAATTAGAAAATAAGAAGAATCTAGCCATCATTCATATAAGCATACGGAGAATGGCTTCTTTCGAAAAAATAGGTGTTTTATCTTGTTATCATTTCAGCCTGGGAGAAATGATTCCGTGAGAACAGAGCGTCCTCGGCGGAACAACCTCGGTTGTTATCAACAAGACGACCAATCGAATAATCGATGCGGGTGCCACCTTGCTGCCAATTCTGCTGAATCGTGGTATCGGCGGGGATTTAACCACCGTATTAGATAATATGAGTCACATGAACCACCATTCTAAAGATCATCGGTAAATGAATGCTGAATCTCAGCAGATAATATTGTGTTAATTACCTCGATTCAGCAGATATTACTCTGCTGAATATCAGTCAGATTTCCTCCTCGTGTTATGACCACCTATATTCATTACCTTTTTTTAACAATATTCGTCACCCTGTTTAAATAACGTGGGCATCATTTAAGGGGGCTTTCTTTACGTTACGGTCCCTTGAAGCTGATGATAAACTCCTATTATCGAATAATAATTGCTATTCGTCATATTGATGCTTCATAATGGCTATTTCTCGAAAGATGATTTAGTAGAGTAGCGAGCCGCCGACCGACGAGCGCTATACTACTGAATAATCGATGGCACCTGCTGGTAATTCAGTCAGTGCCTTCAACAACAGAATGCTTCGTCTTTTTTATACGGAGATAATAAGTTGCATTGCATGGGGGTATAGCTCCATAGCACCGAAAAAAAACGACTATAGCTTTCTTTTCGCTCCTGCTCCTCTATAATCCACGACGATGCATCCATCGTGCCTAACAATGATTTATTGTGAACAGCGCCGCTATACTGATAACCCTTTTTTCACAATACAATTTCTTAGTAACACTTTGAGTCAGATCTTGTTGAGTGCTAGTAGAATTATAATACTCAGCAAGCAGATCTTTTTCTAGGTTAGTCATGGCTGCTAGAATTATAATACTCAGCAGATCTTGTTGAGTGCTAGTAGAATTAATTATAATACTCAGCAGATCTTTTTCTAGGTTAGTCATGGCTGCTAGAATTATAATACTCAGCAAGCAGATCTTGTTGAGTGCTAGTAGAATTATAATACTCAGCAAGCAGATCTTTTTCTAGGTTAGTCATGGCTGCTAGAATTATAATACTCAGCAGATCTTGTTGAGTGCTAGTAGAATTATAATACTCAGCAGATCTTTTTCTAGGTTAGTCATGGCTGCTAGAACTGGATATGGCAGAGTGGGGCAAAAAATTATAATATATTTACTATCATATTATTTATCGCAGTTTCTGCATCATGCAGTACACCAGTTCGTCATGCTGGATCAATATACGTAATGAAGCTCCTCTGTAGTACGCATCATATCCGATTCTAGTATTCTTTAGATAGAACATTCTAGCATAGTCGGAGTCGGTTGTTCCTCTGATCCATTTTCTAGAATGAAATCGCTCCGAGAAGGTATGTCGTCGCTTCCAACGGCTCCTTTTTTTTACCAGCAGACTCTTATCCAATTTCCGCTCTTCTCTTATCAGCACAGCAGATCCAATAATTGAAGAATCTATTAAACTGCTGGATGAAGCAAATCCGACGATAATATTTTCTAGTGGAGCACCACTACTTCGGTTTATTCACTAAATCATCGGTTGTTCGTACAGAAGGATCTCGTATTTATTCACTTTTTGTTCGAGATTGAGATTATGAAAAAATATTAATTTTCATAAGGTCTAGATCTATTTTATAAGGAAATCGTATTTGTTGAGGTTCGTATAATACCACAGCTTTGAGTGTTTTATGATTGACTTCTAAATGATTAGGTTTCATTCTCCCTATTATCCGCCGGTTATTAGTTCGTCTTATGTTTTTTGATTCGAAAAAAGCTGTTGAATTGATAGATATAAGATCACCGTTGGATACTTGAAAACCAGGAATATTGACCTTTTTGTAATTGACACAAATATTTTGATGACTTATTAGTTGCCTTGCTTGAAACATAGTTGAACGAGAATTAAGACGAACCGGAATAACGTCCAATCTTTTTTCTATATTGAATAGCAAACTGTTTTTTTTATCTATATAAGTGTGGTGTGTTTTAGCCTTCTTTTTCATTGGTGAATTTCCATGAAGAAGGGACAACTTCCTCATAGTTCGTAATTGTATGGAAAAGTCAGATTGTTTTTTCTTGCTCATATTTTTCCGAAGCTCCGAAATAAGTAATTTTTGTTTCTTTGTAAGTTTTTTCTGCCAAAGCAAAAAACATTTTCCAAAATTTGGCGACAAACTTTAGATTTTGATGCAAACATATGAAGAATTCGTTTTTTTAGATTCGCTTCTAATCTTTAAGCTGAAGTAATTGGTGCGGATAACGGGAATCGAACCCATATCCTCTGCTTGGAAGGCAGATAATTGACCTTTAATCTATATCCGCAGACGAATGATGCCATTATCTTCTTCGATCTAAGAAGGTTACGTCTTGGTAACATCATAGAACTTAGCAGCTGTTGATCATGCTATCATGCTTTTTTATCCTACAGTGAATATCGCTGCTATATTCACTTTTTTAACCAAGGAGGTTTATGTGCTGCTTCTTATTAAGAAGCAGCACATAAGTGCTATATCGTAGACCTTATATCGTAACAGCCAATTATAAGATGATTCTTAGTATTGATGAAAAATAATGAGCGGTTGTCTGTCGTCCTCTGTGGGACGTTTCTTTTCCATTGTACCAAATGCTCACAACATCATCGGCAAGAATGCGTTCTAGCTGTGTCAGAAAAAACTGTTATTGTCGGCATAGATTCACCTTCTTTAAAAAAGATAGAGGGCAGAACCTCTTCAACTTCTTTTAGAGGATTACCTACCGATGATCTTTTAGAAAAAAGGCTTCATTAACGAATCCTTTTTTGGAGGATTCAACATGAGGAGCTATTGCCAGTAAGAGATAGTGGCAATCAAGGAAATGGCTGCTGATAGGCGGCTGATTACGGGATGGATGTCTGAGCGGTTGAAAGAGTCGGTCTTGAAAACCGAAGTATTCTTGAGAATACCGGGGGTTCGAATCCCTCTCCATCCGGTCTCACCGGGCAAGATTACAGGGGGATAAGCTATTCGCCACTACTCAAGAGATTATAATATCTCTTTTTTCTTGGTTGACCTATATCCTATAGGTTAATGTCCTACTAATTGACCTGTCACTTTCTAAAAGAATATACTCGATTTTTTTCGACCTCCGAAGGAACCGTCCAAGAATATAGGCTCTCTCGGCATCTCGGAAAGTTGATCTCTTTTTTCTTGGTTGACCTATATCCTATAGGTTAATGTCCTACTAATTGACCTGTCACTTTCTAAAAGAATATACTCGATTTTTTTCGACCTCCGAAGGAACCGTCCAAGAATATAGGCTCTCTCGGCATCTCGGCATCTCGGCAAGAAGGGAGCTGCAATATCAAGTCCAAAATCGTAGAAACTACTCTTGTGTACCCCCAAATTACTACGGATAGAGGGACTCGAACCCCCACGAACTGGTCACCAGAACCTAAACCTGGCATGTCTACCAATTCCATCATATCCGCTGTTATGCAACAATAATTTTTTATCATAAGTGATGATGAATGAGCCACCTCGAAATAATATGCTTATCATAAGTGATGATGAATGAGCCACCTCGAAATAATATGCTTATCATAAGTGATGATGAATGAGCCACCTCGAAATAATATGCTGGGTGTTATGAGTGCAATCAATAAAAAGGGGGGGAGCGGAATTTTGTATCATGGCTGTTGATAACTTAGAGATAAACAATGAGGTTCATAGATGGCCTCAACCACCTTATTAAAAAAGGGGGGTACAAACAACATTGGAGTTGTCGAGATGTAGAGCCCTTCCAGATTCCAGACCTTGCAACAAATAGTTATCAAGGTGGTCTTTCTACACGATAGTAAAGCAGGTTCAGTGCATCAGTGCTGAACAATCTTGAAATATATTTATTCTTTAACAAGCTGCTATTGAATCTTCTGTCACGAGAAAAACTATCTATCCATAATGCAGTCCTGCATTGGACATCAGTCCATGTTGCTAGGTATTCTAGGAAAGATGTCATACGCTTCTTTGACTACGTGTAGTCGATGTTGTTACTTCTTGAGACGTTTGGTCATTTCTGAATCTGCTTGAAGACTCATCATTCTTGATGAATAACTGTTCTTGGTATAGACTCCTTCTCAGTTCGTCGACAACATCCTCGATTATTCATATCTCTAGTTCTTAAGAACTGCTGAGTTTGACAAGAGAATTGTTTTTTAATTGCCAGGACGCCATTTGTTGACAAATGAGCGGAATAAATCCTTCTTTGTGGGTATAGCAGGACTCGAACCTGCGACCTTTAAGTTAAAAGCCTATTGCTCTACCAACTGAGCTATACACCCGGTGGGTGCTCTAATCCATGTGCACCATTGTACAGGAATAGACAATTATCTTGTCTGCTGGCCACTCTCCTGCCTGTAAGGCGGCCATAAACACATAAAAAAGAATAAAGGCCGAATGCTTCATATTTTGGATCATCGTATGTCGCTTTTTTCTTCGCGTTGAAATCGCCCAATCGATAGAATAGTTATGGTGGAAAAAAAGGTCATCATCCGCAAGCGAATTATTCTTTACGATGGAATAAGCAGCTCTCGACACAGTGAAGAAACATAATCCCAGTTCGACAACAATTCGTCGAACTGGGTCTTTGTAAACATATAAAAGCGATGATTTGTTGGCGACCAGAGAAGTGGTCAATATCCAGCAGGGCATTCCCTGGTTTCTTTTTTCATAAGGACTACTGCAATTTCCAAGAATCATCTTTTTTTGCAAAGATTTGTTGAGGGATCCTAGATAGAATAGATGCTGCTCTTCTGATGATTATTCCTGCTCTTCTTGTTCTTGATGCCAATCTGTTACTGATATCAGCTTCTCTGAAATAGCATTTTCTTATCCAAAAAATACGGGCCTTGTTGATCGTGTATGTAGTATTCTAGCCTTTATGGGAGTTGTCAATTATACAGTGCGATCGAAAAATGACTATTATCGTCGATTACGGGCGATTTCAACGCAGTATCTTCAATTACTAGTTTGAACTATGAGGCTTAGTAGGACTGATGATTATTCCGGAAGAGCCGGAACAAAACCCGCTCTGTAACAACGTACTCCGGATGGATGATTAGGTGTACTAGACGTACTCCGGATGGATGATTAGGTGTACTAAAGAAAATTTGATTGTCTTTTTTTTGACCATAGTCGATACTATCGAATAATCGGAGGCTTAGTAGGACTCGAACCCACAATATCACCGTTATGAGCGGTGCGTTTGAACCAATTAAACTATAAGCCCTGTCTTCGTCACGTAGCAAAAAATTATTACAATCTTCTACGATAAACAACCCCGCCGATGATCAAGAAGATCACTCATCAGAGAATTTGAGCGGGGTTTGAACCCGAACACAACCCAATAGTTGGAAGCGCCTTCCCGCTGTTTATCCTCTATGCTAAGCCCTTCTTGGGGTTCTTCATTCCGCTAGTATCCAAGCTATAATACCCGACGAAAGCCGATACTATAGCAATATGGGAATTATTAACGAGTACCTATAAAATGTTGGCCTGTAATCAAAGAAAGGTGCTGATCAAACTGGTTTTTTTCTTTATTAAATGGGGGCAATCTCTCAGACCCACGAAGAAGTTGTTAGTTTCTTTCCGATCACCTTGCAGCAAATCATTATAGAAAATAATGCAGAAAGAAGCCTCTTTCTGATTAATATCTAACAATCGAGTCACATAAGCAGAAGAAGCTATTATCATAAGCCAAGGTGACTCGATTGTTAATAAAGGTAATATTGTACCGTCTTGGCTCTCGCTCGTATTTTATCCCAATTACAGAATAATTCTAGTGGGCAAGGAGTACAATAGTCTTTTCCCTTAAAGATCCCTCTTGTTGAGCTTACAAGATCCTCGTCGTATGAATAGAGGATGATCTCTTATTAAGATGATCTTTATTCGCTGTACATAGTATAATATCTTTTTTATTGTTGGTAAATAAAGACAATTCTTTTTTAATAGTGTATCGCGTTGTTTTCGAGGGTCGTTTCTCCCTTAGCAGCCGCCAATGGAGGCCAATTAGAAAGACGGCTAGGTACACGGAATAAGCCTCCTTGAAGTTTTATGGTTGTACTCCGTAGCTATCTATTTTGTTGCATCATATTGTGCGGGGGGCTCGAACGTCGGTATACCGAAAGAAGAAACGCGTTCGAGCTGCTCGTTTTAGGGAATCAAAAAGAATATTTGCAATTGAAGGACGAATGATATTGGAGATGCCATCATTGAGGCAAACGAAGCAATAGCTTCAGTTAGAGCAAAACCTAAAATAGCATAACCAAATAATTGCTTAGCCGATGATGGATTTCGCGCAACAGAATGAATCGAAGAATACCGATAGGGATCTAGTAAACACAATCAATGAAATAATGAGTTGTTAACTAGGGTGGTCCCCCGGTCAGAACCACACGTGCAAGTTTCCCTGCATGTGGCTCGTCCATGGTAATTTCTTATTCTGCTGTTAGGTGCTGGCATCTTATTCGGATTCTGCTGCTCTAGTCTAGCAGCTTCCTTCGAAGAAGATGCCAGCAGACTCGAAGATTATTGATTATTCCGCGTACTCCGATATCATTATCCGATTGAGCAGCTATTTTGAGTTTTGAGCAAGCAGCGTCTACCGAATAATCCCTATGGAGAGTTGCCAGCAGAAAAGATCCTTGGCTAGAAGAACTGTCTACGGATGTTTAAAATCATCGGGTAGGTAAAACAACGAGAGCTGTGTAAAGACTTTACCAGTTAGTTTTACAAGGTCGACTATTCTCCCCGACCGAGTATTTCGTCTATTTGAAATCATTGCTCTGTTCCATGAACAAACAACTCTTCTGAACGATAGACTTGATAACTCTTTTTTACCAGAGCCAGCAGAAGAGGTCTCAGATCTGCTGGTTGTTTTTTTCGACCAGTATGACTACCGGTAAAGAGTTATCAAGATGCATTATTCGTAGCATCTTGGAATCAACCCTTCAACGTCGAGTAACCTAGTGCATTTTTTATAAAGAACTAAAAAATAAGCAGTTTTAAATGACGTTGTTCTCAGAGCATATAAAACTAACTATTTGAATAAATAGTTAGTTTTATAGAAGAGCATAGTGACCGCTGAATGAAGGGCCTGAAAGAAACAACTATTGGTTTTTCAGCAGGCCGATTTATCGCTGTGACCGGTAATCCGCAGGTTCGGACCAAACTTGAGTGAAGCAGCCTTGGCTGACCGTAAGCCGTGTTTTCTGGCCAAGGTTGGCGCGCAGGACTTTTTATAGATGGACACAACTCTCCACAGGGAAGAGCGCTTGTTCACGAATGAATAGTGGTTAACAATGCCGCGTATCACCGATGAGAAGTGGGTAACAATGTGTTTGTCCCCTGCTGAGGAAGCCAATCGTGGATTGGAGGTTGCTCTTTCTAAGAAGCCCTTGTTGGCGTTGTTTCTTCTCGCGTATCCAAGTTCCAAGGCTTTAGTTATTAAGTCCTTTATGGGAGCTATTAGTTGTGGACGAGATCTTATGACCAAATAAGAAGTTTGGTCCGAACCTGCGGATACCTCCTTGTTTAAGATTATTTCCTCCACACTTCGGGTGCCGTAATATATTACTAATGCGCCTAAGTATTTGGCCATCTCGGACTTTGCGTGTAAGATTTGACTTCTCTGTTCGTTTATGTCCAACTCCAGTTCTTCCTGCAGGAAGTTTTGCACGGCTTTTATAATATCTGGGGCATCTTGTTTGGTGCCTATAACACCTAAAATTATGTTATCCGCGTACCTACGGTACTTAAGTCTTTTTAATCCTTGAAGAACTTTCTCAGCCATTTTTTCTATAAGCGTCTTTTTTCGGCCCCCCAAAGGCAAAAGAAACACTTTTTTGAAAAAACTTTCTTCGCTTTTACTAAAATATATTCTTCGCGATTTAAATGATTATTTTGCTCGTCAATGATTAAGAAGGGATCGAAGCAGCGGTTTATCCACTCTAGGTGTTTTACGTTTCTGATGGCCTGCCCCAATCCTGTATAGTACACGAAGGTTTTCTCCACCGCTGATGAATTAAGAAGCCTTTTCTTAATTAAACAAATAATATTCTTCCGACGGGCGCACCACGGCGGGATAATACCTACCGGATTGTATTTGGGTATGTCTTCGACGTAACAATCCAACTTATGTAGGAAGATATTGGCACAAAGCGGGGATATTATAGAAGAGTTTTTCGCTCTTCTGTTCTTACCGCCCTCTTCTGATGTATCAGCAGATAATAAGGTTTTTTCCTTGACTAGTCTTTGCTTCTTTGTGTAAGGATATTGTTGCGTAATAAGGTTATCTATGTATCCCGCGTTAAGTAGCTTTCGCATAAGATCCTGTAGTGCTTTAGATCGCAGTACTGATTCCATCTCCTTGATAAGCAGGTCGTGATGAATCTTGTCAAAGTTCTTAATATCAATTTGTACAAGCCAAGTCAGTGCCGTCCACGAGTAACGGAGGGCTTCTTTCCAATGACAGCTTCTCCCAGCAGGTGAGTCTTCTCTAAAAAGAAGCGACTCGAAGTAGTGCGGTTCCACCAGTCCTTTTGAAGTGGATTGCGCAGCTTTGTCAACCGTCGAAGCAATAGGAAGGGGCCTACTACCGCCATCATCTGGTTTAGGAATCATTATCCGTTTGGCCGGTTTTGGGGCATATGCCTGCCTTCTCAACTCCTTGGATAGTTTTTCAAGGGCCTTGTCGCTTGTTCCCGGTACATTATTTCCCAGCCTTTTGTAGCCAGCCCTAAGGTTGTCTATATCGTAAATGTCTTCATAGTCATCACGGAAGACGCTAGTAGACCAACGTGTACTAGCGTCTTCTCGACGAGGTCTACTAGACGACTCTGCTGTCGAGATATTGGTTCTTCCCCCCAGTTTTGTCCTCTCGTTGAGTACCCTCCCTTGATACAGTTTTATAATACCATCTACAGTCCTTCCCTCAGAGTCTTCTTTGATTCTTTCGGCGCCATTACGGGCATCGTATACGCTGCGTTGTCTTGTGCCCAGTGTAAAAAAATCAATCCCTCGCCTCGGAGTACTTATGACTGATCTGTCACCCATTTTTGGATATAATACCACCCTCGTCGGTCCAGGCCAACAAAAAACAACGTTGTTTGGCACCTTTTTTTCGTTCTTCGGGGTCCATTGTTGGGGTGATCCCTCGCTTTCACGTTTGGTTGTTTGCTCGTCGTTTAGGTGCATGAAGTGAGCGACAGGTTTTTTTCCTTCCTTGCCGTAGGGTTGCACTTCTTTGCACAAAGAAGGGTTTAGTTGGCCCTTATTAGTGCCGCCCCTTCCGGGGGGCCTCCTTCGTTGGAGGGAGCTGCACTCGTGAACACCGTGCGACGAAAGGCCAAAAACCCATGCTATGGTTCCCTGCGGTCTGTTCCCGCTACAGGTTAGGGCTAATAAGGCCTTCTCCGTGCTTCTAAGATCCAAACGCGCTCTGCTGGCGAGGCGCACACTAGAAACGTTTCCAATACCTGCAGCAGCTCCCGCTGAAGCAATGGTCGCTGCTCCTGCTCCAATTAATTTTGCACCTTCTAGCATAACCGTTTACTCTTTTGTTTTTGTCAGAACAATGACCATTCATGGCTCAAAATAATCTTGCAGCCAAACTAAGAACAACCCGATAATATACTTACGTGCTCCGAGAAAAGATAAAAAACCGAAAGAAAACCCCCGAGTCCGCGTCGAAAAAACGACGTTTTTCGCGGGTTAGACGATCATCGATCAGAAGTTCATTATATAACCCCAATCAGCAGGTGATTGAAAGACGATAAGGAGCTACACGTGGACATGATGAGCAAGTCACTCAACCGCACGCTGATCAGAAATGTCTTCCGCTCATTGTAGACTGGTTCGCTCCTCTTTGCTGGTGGCCTCTGTCATAATAGAATTTTATTAAAAAGGGATGTTTGTTCAGAATGCTACTGCGAATTAATTCTCCGTTTACTGCTCGTAGAATATTGGTAACAAATCGGCCGGCGGATAAGAACCGGGTTGTTCAGCCTACTTACTAAGAACCATAATAAGATCCGCTTCTTTTATTCTTGCAAAGATCAACGTCACTAATCATCGGTACTCAAGAAAAACAAGAAGTAGTCAGCAGCGGTCAATAGAAGTACCTATTGAAATATTTTGACATAAAATCAGCGGGGACATACTACTACCCTTGTCTTCATTTTCTTGAAGATTTGTTATCAGCTCTTTATGGCTGGCTACGAAGAACGGTTCACCATGAGTAGCAAAATACTCGTTGCAGACGCCTAGGACGATATCTGCAACCAGTTGTCCGGTATAATGTTTATTGGACAGCAAGCACCAAATTTCTGACATCTTCCTAATTTGGCGGATACAAGGTGTCTCCTTTTTTCCATGATCATCGGGGCATCCTCCTTTGCGTCCACAGCTTATCAATAGATATCTGGTTACGACGCGATCTGCTGATTCCTACAAGCTTCATCCGATCCGGAAAACATTACCAGATAATCCCGTTCTTCGTTTTTTCCTTCCGGGTGACCAGAGAAAATCTCGTATACAGCAGAGCCACCAGTTTCCAGATTTGAATCGGCAAAGGAAAAAAGTGGAATTATAGGAGCGACCATTCTGCTGTCGTCAAACTTCCACGAATATAGAAGTTTGCATTACTGAAGAAATAATTCGCTTTTCAGTGGTCTTCTCGAGAAACCATTTTTCATTTAGAACCAAGTTTAGACGGGTAAGAATTTATTTGCAAGAAGTCGATATTCTTTAGACATTGGACTCTCATCAACAAGTGGTCTTCAGGTAGATTCTAAGAAAGCTAAGAAGGCTCTTTCTTTCCACAGTAAACTCTTCGTCTAATAGATGGACCTCCATAAATCCGTTGTTATTAAATTTCAATAACTCTTCTGACCTCAGTGAAGGCCAAACAGATGATCACTCCGTTTTTTACCTCATAAGTTAGGAGATATTGTAAACATTATTGCTACCAACTTATCATCCAATTGGATAAGACAGTTATTTTCATATAAAGACCCGGCTAAGTAACATAAGGGTAATGTATTGGATTGCAAATCCTATAAAGATGGTTCGAATCCGTCCTTAGCCTTTATTATTAGCTAGCCGGTAAATTGCCTCCATGTCCACCTAATAAAAACTCAAATTGGATTTGGAGAAGACATTTACCTCATCGTCGTGCAGCAACCTTCGAATAATCCAAAGAAGGCGAAAAAAGACCAATCTGTTAACCACAGTAAATATTTACTGTGGTTAACAGACTGCTGTAATTGTCTCCGTGAAAAGAATTCGAAGTTTCTGCATTTTGAATAATGTTTCGTATAACACGTATCATCGGAAAGGAAAAAATGGATAGGATATTCCAGTCTTGAATCCATTATGTAGAAGACATCTGTATGGCGGATACTCCGTGATGTTCTTCATGGGAATTGATACACCACTTATGGGACTTCTTTTCTTGATTTGTGCCTTCCAACTTAAATGTGTGTGCATGCACAATCGAGTAAGAAAGTTGTTAACAATTTATCACAAAAATATTATAAGAAGCTATTTTTTCTTTATAAGAAGCTATTTTAGAACAAGCGGGAAGCATTACGAACAACCTTTTTTCATCGTCGGGCGGGACTCACTCATCAATTTGAACATTAGATAATCATTTCTTTAGACGTTCAGTCACTGATGATTCTATGATACGAAAAGTGGTGATCAAGGATGTTGAATCTTAGAATCCTCTCTCTAAGTATGACCGCGGAAGATAAGGACTACTACTCCGTTTTTCCTGAAGATTAACCTCTGAATACGTGATAATTTTCATCATAGATTCAACTGATAATAGTGATTGATAGCAGGGAGTAGGATCATGATTTATATTGTTGGAAGATACCAGAAGATCATGAAAAAATCACGACGATGGAGTATCTTCCAACAATATAAATCATGATCCTACAATCTTCCACGACGATTGTTACCCCCCATCTTTTTTTATATCAGGGTTGGACCTGCTGATTCGGCAATTACCAAAAGGTCTTCGGCCACTACCCTTTTTTATTAGTATAATTGAGTGTACCAATGCGCCGCTAGATAGACCAAAAGGTCGCTGTACTTGGTCTTCCATATTAATGTGGCCTCTGGTCTCTCTGCTGGCACAACAGTGTTGTCAAAAAACACGGAGGGCAACAAGCTAGCCCCGCAGCAAGGATACTAGCAGCGGCTTCTAAATAAAGAAGAACCAATCTGGTGCACGTGGTTCTATGTTACCTTGCTACAATCCCCGTTGTTAAGAAGATTCTATGTAACTATCTTTTAATATACAACAGCTATGTTTTTCGAAGAACTACGAGTTATGGCCCTCTATTCTGCCGCCCATATCATCCGGCTGGCTTGTTGCGCCCCTTCTTCCTTGGAACAAAGCTGTTTGTTCAGATTACCAGAAAAAAGTACTAGTTCCTAATGATTCTTCGAATCGGGGATTCAATCAACGGTCTTCTAAATGATTTTTTAGACTTAGCAGCTGGGTAAGCGAATAGAAGACCGTTGAATCCCCGACGAATAAAGGTAGTACACAAATTCCTTATCATGTAGCTTAGTCAAATCCGATAAAGTTATTCCGTATTATCGCCCTTTCCTTTCTTCGGAATAACGGAATAATATTATTTTTTGAAGATTAAACTTTGATACCAATCGCCCAATAAATCCTTGACTTCTTGAGATAATGCTTTTTGTTGAGATTATTCTTTCTGATAAGATGTTTCTTTTTTCCACTCGTAGTCTGCTGGATATCTGAATTGCCAGGAGATACAACGTCTGGAGCGATGGTAGAACTCCCCGACATAAGAAGCAGTCGAACAACACCTATATTCCGGTTGTTCTAAAGAAAAAAGCAAGAGTTCTATCTACGACATATTGGCACATGAAAAAAGCAGCGAACGCTTGCTCATTTCAAAGGAATATCTTCATATGTCGTTCTTGTCCAAGATTAGAAAAAACTCTTCTAACCAAGAAAACAACTACATGTCCAATGATAATCATGCAGGTAAAGAATCGTCTTCCCAGGAGTACTAGAAAACTCTTTTCAGCAGATCTAGGTTCTATCCATCCCAGCAGACTAGGTATTCTGAATATAGAGAAATGGTGATTGAACAAGCGTTGTTCATAAACCGGAAGTTGTCACGGGAGGCGGCTACGATGGAGGAATGAATACATACGACCACCCCCCCGTACAGAAGGAAGACGCATCAATCACGACATTTGGTGAGAAGAACTCTAGATTCTCTGTACGTGGTTAGAAAAAAACGGTGAAGAACAGATATTATTCCCATGATCCGCAACAAGAATGGAGATTGTTTAGAAGTGGATTCGAACCACTGACACAAGGATTTTCAGTCCTTTGCTCTAACCACCTGAGCTATCTAAACAAAAAGAGAGAACTATGTGCAGCAATAAGTGCAATTCTAATTTGTTGGTTATTCAAAAATTACCGAGTACAAACGCATATCTGGGCCATCGGATACCAACTTCTTCTTTTCGAGGATATTTATATGGATTTAGAAATGAAATGGCTATTATTGATTTAGAAAAAACACTTATTTGTTTACGAAGGGCTTGTAATTCGATTGGATCTATCATTAGTGCAAAAGGCCATTTATTATTGGTAAATACCAATCCGGAATATAATGGAATAATTCAACAAATGGCGAAAAAAACCAATCAGAGCTATATCAATCATAAATGGATTGGGGGGTTTTTGACCAATTGGAAACATCATATGAAAAGAGTACAAAAACACTTTCAAGATTTCTTCTCTGCACAACATCCCGCCGATGATTTGAAAGACGCTTTGACTACATTTATTTCGCCTTTCGATTATTTTCCACGTTTTAGAAAGATGCAAAAATGTTTTGAAGGAATCGTGACACACAATATTCCAGATTGTTCAGTAATAATAAATAATGCAAATCGAAATTCCATGGCTATACTTGAAGCTAATCAATTACAAATACCTATTGTAGCTTTGGTAGATTCCAATATTCCAAACAGATTACATAAATTAATAACTTATCCCGTTCCAGTGAATGATGATTCTATAAAGTTTGTATATCCATTCCGTAATTTGATTACGAAAACAGTCATTCTAAGTAAGGAGGCAATAAAACCTGCTGAGCACTAATAATAGCTCTTACCGCTATAGTTAAGAAGCCGCCCGAAGACAAGAAGCCCCTAAATAAAGATAACACTCCGCATCATGCCGCCCTACGGAGATTGTCATCCCCCGAACATCCGGGTTCTTTCGGACGTTTCTTTCATCGGAGGACTCGACCTCGATCGACGAGAAGGCTTATTATCTTATACACTAGCTGTTTTAGACTCTTACGACTTGTTGCATTTTATTACCAGATACCAGAAGAGCACATAGAGGGAGAATAAAGAAGCATTTGGCTCGCTAGACGCTTCGTTCAACAAGCGGCAATCAGCTCCTTTTTCCGCTTTCTTTTTATATTGTTTCTGATTTCAAACTATGAATTCTAATAAGCCATGATGAAGAAAAAAAGAACTTCTCCCGAATCCGTATTATGTTGTCATCATGTTCGCACTCAAATCTTTATGAAACTGTTTTTTTATCAACATATTCTACATTCATCTACACTAATAACGACTTTTTCTTCATCTTTGTTGTATATCGTAGCCATGCCCTTAATGATAGGCTTTTATAAAGATTTATTATGTCATTTCCATTTAGGTTTAATTCGGATTTGTTCGTTGTTTGCCTTTCTTCCTGAACGTTTTTTTCAAAATGATTTTGAAGACGGTACACTCGAATTGTATTATTTAAGCGGTTATTGTTTGCAAAAAATCCCACTTTCTAAATTGTATGGTCACTGGGTTCTTCAAATAAGTGGTGTTTCCCGTAGTTTTCCTGCGTTACAACTTCCGTACCAATTTGATCAATCCAAAATGAATTGGTTCACCATTATTATAGGAAGCCAGATATTTACTCCTATGTGTGGTATTCATCCCCGTTCGGCTCTTGGAATCACATCCAATGCTTGTAATGGTTGGAACAGCTTGCAAAATCCAACAACCTTACCCACTTCATTGCCCTTAATCGTTTTTTGTACTTCTATTTCAGAAAAAACGGAATGGTTCCATGTTATTTCATTAATGGGGGGATATTTACTTCTGCTTCTATTTCTTTATCCCATTCTGGTATCAATTACTTCTCGAACTTTACTAGCAAAACGATTACCAACAAAAACCCCTTTTTTCGCACCTTTTCAGAAAATAATGCTATTTCAGCGAAAAAAAGAAGTGGAAAAAGCCTAGTACCGCTAAATAACCGCTAGTCCAAACCCACTATCTTCGCGACGTGAAGATTGGCTGTTCCCTTTATTAAATAATTATTGGGATGCCAATTGCAAGAGAAATATGTCTTCTTGTTTCGCCTCTTCTATCCCTGCTTCCCTGAACAAGATGATACAATAGAAATTATTGCATAGAACAACTTGTTGAATGAAGAACGCAGATGGCTATCGTTGTATCCATAAGCATGGATATTGCAGATAGATGGTCAAGCAAGAAGTTGGATATCGAAAAAAAGCGAAATGCTTCTTCCTTCGATATCCAACTTCTTGACAAGATGAAAAAGATGGGAGCCACGGAAACAGCGAAAAGAAACCTCCTGCTTGCGGGATACGGAGTTCTAGCAGTTATAGAGTTTTCCTTAGAGTTGTTCTAATAAGTGTTATCTAATAAAGAAAAAGCGATTAGTTCTCCAGAAGACAAGGTCGCTAAGAGATGATAGGAGGCGGTATGGGTTTTTTCCTGGGCCGAAGAATCCGGAGCGCTTTTTTTCGATATCCAACTTCTTGCTTGACCAATTAGTGATTATAGTGGTGATAAGAACTGTTTTGGGGATTGGAAAGAGGCTTGCTACCGAACAAAGAAGAGCTAAAATCGCACACTAGTAGCATAGCAGTTGTTCCCGGGTTTTTGAATGAAGATTCTATCGCCGTGGTCCAAGCATTCTTCGCACAAAGAAGCGCCTGTTCGTCTTAATGGAGTGACGAGCTTATGTACTCCATTATACTCTGCTTGTTGGTTGCGTCCTTTACAACGTAGGCTAATTCCACTAAAAAAGGCAACTCGTTTACAGTAGCTTCTTTTTTAAAGAACCTTTCTAAAGTCCCGAGTAGGCTGCTAATAACATTCTCCATGCAACTACTTTATAAGCTGGTTAACTGTTTTTTACATAAAATTCACCACACTATGTCCTATTCTTATTTTTTATTACGTCCTATTCTTTTTATGTGCTGCTCCCGCTACGCGCAAATCATTGGATTATTTTGTTTTCGGTTTCTAACAGCGATAGCTATTTATTCAAGTATTTGGGCACCATCCGATTTTCAACAAGGTGAAAATTATCGCATTATTCATGTGCATGTTCCTGCAGCTTGGATGAGTTCACCTATTCATATTGCAATGGCTATTAGCAGTGTGTTATTCTCATTAACAAAACATCCCCTTTTTCAGTTATTTTCCAAAACCGGTGCCAAAATAGGTGCTTTGTTTACGTTGTTTACCCTAGTCACCGGGGGTTTTTGGGGAAAACCTATGTGGGGGACCTTTCGGGTATGGGATGCTCGTTTAACCCCTGTATTAATCTCGTTTTTTATTCACCCGGGTGCACTGCGTTTTCAAGAGTTTCCTGCGGATGTTGCTTCTATTTCTATATGTATAGGGCCAATCAATATACCAATAATTAAGTTTTCTGTCAACCGGTGGAATACATTGCATCAACCTTCAAGCATTAGCCAATTCGGTACTTCAATACATATTTCTATGCTCATTCCAATCTTTTTAATCTTTGCTAGCTTTTTCTTCTCAACTGGGATTTTGTTTATTTCGGAAACACGTCGAATAATTCTATCTTTTTATTTCCAGCGAAAAAGCCTCCTCGAATGCGACTCAACGGCCAATACTTTTGCATTCTGTCAGAGTATTTAATAAGAGATATTCGCTGTTCTGGAGTAAACAAGTTGTTGGGACCTTTCTCGTAATGAAAAAAGGGGGAATTATCGATGCTAGAAGACCTATAACATCGGAACAACTTGTCAATTATAGAGGTTTATTTAAGGTAGTCGGAACACTAAGCTCTTCATTCAACATTGTCAGCAATCTGAAAGATTGAAATGCTCTACAGAAGACTCAGCATGTTGATAGTTGTTTCATTTCAAGACTATTCGATATCAACTGTGACGGAATAATGGCGGAATCAACCTTTGCTAATTCCATAAACCTTCTTTATAAAAACAGTTTATGCTGTTTGTTGCCCTTTGCTGGACAGCTCATCGGAATAATATGTTTAGCATTTTCTAAAGGATCAGTCCTTACAAAGAAGATAAAAAAGAGCTACTTTTTCAGCGTGTTGCCAATCACACGAAAAAATTATAAGCAAAGTTTATTACGTCACCGGAATTGGGCCATTATTTTTTAGTACTGAGTATTTCCGTTGCGTTAACTAGCGAGCTGCGGCGCCCCGTGGCTGTTTCACCCTACTTTTTGTTGTTCACTATGTCTTTCTCTGGTATTTTGTTTCGCTATATTTCTTCCGACTTTTCCAATTACAACGTATTTACCAACCCAAATGCTAATGCGCCTTTGTCTTATAAAATATCAGGAACCTGGTCTAATCATGAAGGTAGTCCGTTATTATGGTGTTGGATCCCAAGTTTTTACGGATTCCTTTTTTGTTGTTACCCTCCCGGCGATATTTCTTTTTCAGTTGGTTCGCTATTGGATGAACAGCAAATTTATAAAGGCATTGCTTTATTTTCTTCTATTTCTTCATCAGCAAGTTCCAATCCTTTTGTTCGAATTTCATTCGTTCGTACTAAATCACTTGCGGAATCAAATCCTGTTTCACAAGATCCTATATTAGCTATACATCCCCCTTGCATTTATGCGGGATACGTCGCAAGTGCTATTGGCTTTTGCTTATGTATAAGGCCTTATACACCGGAAAAGAAGCCTTGTTGGCTAAGGAAGGGGGGCCCAGAAAAGACGAATACTGGTTCTTCCAGTTCCAATGCGACATTATTTCCGACAACGGTGATATTGACTATGTTTCCCAGTCCTCGCGACTCATCAGTGCTGCCCCCCCCCTTTTCTTCATCAAATTTTGGTTCATTGGCCCAGCGAGAAGAAGACCATAGGGCTGCTAATATTCAAGTTGTTCGTAAAACTATGATGTTTCATTCTGGTTGGACCCGCCGCAGCGCGAATAATACGGTGTGGAAACAAATTCAAATTTGGATCTTGACATGTTGGTGCTTTTCAACGGTAGGCATATCGCTAGGAAGTTGGTGGGCTCATCACGAATTAGGCTGGGGCGGCTGGTGGTTCCGGGATCCCGTAGAAAATGCTTCTTCCATGCCTTGGGTATTAGCTACGGCTCGTATTCATTCAGTCATTTTACCTAAATTGAATGATTGGACCTCGTTTCTAAATATGGTTACTTTTTTATGTTGTATTTCAGGAACTTTTTCCGTGCGTTCTGGATTGCTAGCTTCCGTTCATAGTTTTGCTACAGATTCTACACGAGGAATCTTTTTATGGTGTTTTTTATCCATAATTACCAGCATATCTTTTCTTTCTTTTTTCGGTCTGATCGAAGCATTATCAAATCGATTATCAGGAAAAGAGGATAACTTGCAGCACTCTGATAGTTAACATATCTTTAAATCTGAGAAGACTCATATCTCAGCAAATGAAATCTCATGAGATATTCTTCAAGATGACAGTGAGGTCGTCTGTCTGATTTTACTAAATAAAGTGTTAAAGAATCACCCCCCGGATGATAACAACTTAAAAGCAGCTGATAGAAGATATGCTGGTAAGTCCGTGGTGTTGTCTTTACCAGTATACTCATAAGAAGTTTTTAGACATAGAAAGACGCTGATCAACGACTCTGATAGTTAACATATCTTTAAATCTGAGAAGACTCATATCTCAGCAAATGAAATCTCATGAGATATTCTTCAAGATGACAGTGAGGTCGTCTGTCTGATTTTACTAAATAAAGTGTTAAAGAATCACCATTCGAAACAACGACCAGTATCCCCCCGAAGAAATAATCAAAACGAATGGAGCAGATGGTCCAACCACAGAATTTGTCCTTTTTTCTTATTTTTTTGGTTGTGCTTCGTGGCACAGCAGCACCCGTACTATTTCAATGGTTGGTAAGTAGAGATGTTTCCACAGGTGCTCCTTTTTCTAATGGTACTATAATACCTATTTCTACATCTTTATTACTTGTTTCAGTTCTCATACATTCCACCAGGGCGGCCAACCCAACAAACAACCCAGCAGGGTTGTTCTTCATGCGCTCTCCTCTGGCTGCTCCATACATAGTTGTTTCTTCGATAAGACCGTTATCATCCCCCAACATTGGGAGAAGCAGCTCATATAAAAAAGCCTTATTTGTACAGCAGTCCCTTGTTAAAAAAGACTTGTTGGACAGTATTGTGCCCCGAAAACGTTGTTTGAAGATTGTTGGCCGGGGACCCTGCTTCTTGTTGAGTGTCCTTGGCCGGTTGGCCTTGTTTCATTTTATTACTATCAAATTCATGGGAGACTTTTCATATTTAGAATCTTTCCGTGGTGTGCTTTGTTCCTTCCCCTTTCGTACGTTCTTTTTTCATCGATATAATAGCCGCGATACGTACGATAGGCACAAACAAATTTTATTTCTTTTTCACAAGAGAAGACGCAATATTATATCGTCACTGAGAAATAACTTTATAACTTGGAGATGTTTTCTTGTGTACTGCGGGCCTCACGAGTCAGCAGAAGAGGGCCGACGAGCTGGTTTACTCAGATCAGCAGAAAGAAGACCGAGTAGACTGATTCACGTTATGAAGATTTCACATGGAGGAGTTTGCATCTTTATTATGGGTGTAATTCTGTCCAACGCGAGAAAGATACTACAATTTACAGGGAAAACACCTTTGGGTTCCGAACTACATATAGGGGGGAGTGTTCGTAGCACTTCGCGAGGTATTGATCAATTACATGGGCCCACTTTTCACCCCATTTGTGGTAATTTAATCATTTATAATACGAAAAACAAATCATTATTTTTTACGAAATTAATGTCTGATAGGTCATGTTGTCGCCGCGGCCTAATACCGCAGCAATGGCCTACCGACGGCGTTGTTGTTCCGGCGCGTAGCGGGATGGGATCTCGTATTATTCAGCAGGCTTCTTCGAAAAAACGGATCTCCTTCGCAGATCCCGCCGCTACCTCGGGGAAGTCGAACATAATAGTTGTTTCAAAGAAGTTGACTATGTTCCCAGAAAAAAGATTCTATTTTTCGGATCAAGAAACGAGCATTACCAAAGTGGCTATAGATACCAATCCCTTTACGGATCTATATGCTTTGATCGGAACTGGAAGTTTTGAAACAGGCTGGTATACGACAGTAATTAAGCTCCCTTCTATTTTCCGTATTTGGATAGGGTTCATTATGGCTTCGTTGGGAGGCTTGCTTAGTCCTTTCCGTAAGCTCACTTTATACCAGCAGAGATTGGATTGGGATTAAAAAATATTATCATCGCCTACTATTTTGGCCTCTGATACAGGGTAAGGAGATGCTTCTAACTAATAAAGTTCTTGGATTTAGGGATCAATGTAAGTATCCTGCTGGCTGATGACAGGTAGATTATTGCGAAAGAAAAAACAAACCCCCATCAGAATTAAGAATTAGTACTGGTGATACCCCTGCACGTATTTATCACACTCCGTAAATCGCGTTCTTGAAGCTTCTTATATTGCTTACTCCCCATGAAAAAAACAACTTCTCCTTCATAACTTATCCTTCATAAAAAAGAAGTCGATACAGCTGTATTACGAAAAAAACAACATTCGTTAATAAGAAGGTTATCGCTTCTTATTAAGTACTACGTTTTCGTAAACGTGAAGAAATTAAAATATTTATTGTTTCTAAAGAAGTACTTTAGTGGTTCTTTCTAAGATCGTAAACAACGTAGTATAATATAAGGAAAGGACCTTATACTAATAAAATCCTTGTCTGTATCTATAAGGAGAAAAAAAGGTTAATCTCGTTAATCGAGCAGCTAATTCAAATTGGTCCATCGCTACGTTTCATACGAATCTTCAGTAAGGTGTCTCATGATACTAAGTTGCTTGCGAATCAAAGAAAGATAAAAAATCTACACTTTAAGAAAGACACCATAGATCAACCTCTTTGATTAGAACGAAGATTTTAAGTATCTCCGTAAAGATACGAGTAGTAATCTTGAGTTGTTTATCTCGTATTTATTTTAGAGGGTACGAGTAGTAATCTTGAGTTGTTTATCTCGTATTTATTTTAGAGGGTACGAGTAGTAATCTTGAGTTGTTTATCTCGTATTTTAGAGGGTACGAGTAGTAATCTTGAGTTGTTTATCTCGATCTCGTATTTATTTTAGAGGGTACGAGTAGTAATCTTGAGTTGTTTATCTCGATCTCGTATTTATTTTAGAGGGTACGAGTAGTAATCTTGAGTTGTTTATCTCGATCTCGTATTTATTTTAGAGGGTACGAGTAGTAATCTTGAGTTGTTTATCTCGTATTTTAGAGGGTACGAGTAGTAATCTTGAGTTGTTTATCTCGTATTTATTTTAGAGGGTACGAGGGCATTAGAAGAGAAGGGATAAAGGTGTCTCATGATACTAAGTTGCGAAGGTCGACCTCTAATAAAGAAATCTGCTGATTGATGCCTTTGATAGAGACGCGAATCATGAGAATGGAGTAAAAGGATTCGAACCTTTGTTTCTCGGCATCAAAGGCCGATGCCTTACCACTTGGCTATACTCCATCATTCTAACATCGGTTATTAACCGCCTTAAAGCAGCCAATATCTCATTCTTTATGCGACAACATGGTTCTTCGTAGAGATCTTCTTTAACCGTAGAATCTATATTATCCAGCAGAGATAAACTCTTCGTTGCTCTATATCAAGAAGTTAAGTTGTGACAAGCGCTCTGCTCTATTTTGTAGAAAAAAGCATGAGGTCCTTCTGTTTTCCCCCAACAAAAATGTTCTTTGCTTTATTTAAAAAAGTGTGGTATAAGAATCTTATAAGAATCTTATTCCGGAGTTCTTTTAAGTAATAAGCGGCGTATCTGGTTATTCTTGTTGCGTCGAAAGAAACGTCGAAAGGAGGTACCGGAAAGAGTTTTGTGATCAAGGCGACTTCAAGGATGATATCTACCCATGTTTCTAATTGATCCATTGTCGACGATAAGCAGGTAAGTAACCAACCCCCCGGATAATAGATACATACCACCCGGGTCGTTCTTTTTTCAGAGCTGCTACTAGCTTCAAGGCCAGCTCCTGGTTGGTGATCTAATTCTCTGCATCATTTGTTGCGTCACTTCCCTCCCCATGCCAGCAGTTCTTCTATATGCTGTTCCCAGATAAGGAAATAATCGTGGACTAAAGCAGATTATCTTTTTTGATATCTTTCCCCAAGCAAGAGAAGATGCTTCTTAACTTTTCATTTTTGCATACATAGGTTTTTTCTTTATCCAGAACTGCGAATTATAGCTAAAAATGTTTTGGTGGTTCTTATAGTGCTGTTCATATGTCACCTCTCAAATTCGTCGAATAATGCGACAAAGAATATAGTGAAAAAATCGTTGTTTTTTGAATTGGCAAACTACGAAGTGGTAGCAGGGATAAGATATCATCGGAAGTATCCCCCATCCTTTTTTAATAAAATAGTCTGAGGAATGTGACCGCTTATTCTAAAGAAAAATGATATAAAGAAAGCATTCTATTAATAAGAAGCTATAGAATAACTATTCTTTAGAATATCGAATAAAATTCTTTGTTTGTGGCTTATTCTTGTAAGCTTGAATTTCCTTATTAAACAAAAGAATAATCAGCAGTTCTTATTATGCTTTCTTACCCGTAGTATTATAACAATGATAAACCACAGATTTGGTAGACTGTTACTAATGTGGCGTTTTGATCTAAGCGATTAGAACGAATACTCCAGTCATCCCAAAAATTATTTATTCATTCGATATTCTAAAGATAAAAAGCGAAAGAAAATGTTGTTACTCAGCATGATTTGTTGGGGATTATTTCTTCACGGTGTTCTCTGTAACTCAAATCATCGCTAATCACCACGAGTTACGTCGACAACCTTTTTCTTCGTTAACAGTGAATAGCCTTCGACAGCCTCACCACTGGTAGCTTCATCATATAGAACAACCTCAACAAGTGTGGAGGATACCAGCGGCGTTGATGTCCTGCTTCTGTGATGTCTAAGCACTTAGAACCGGTTATTACTATGCACAGACGTGTTAATAAGCAGAGCAACCCATATAAAAAACCATACTACGCCGAGTATAATTCATGTACATACAGGATTATTGGACGATTACATTGTCTGCTGGATAATACCGCATTCTGTTTTTTTGGGGTAAAAAAACAACCTCTAACACCACCCTTTCTTGTTAAATGGTTGATGATAAGCTTGGTCTCTGTTACAGATTGCTGTATCCACTTCTATATGTCAAACAGTTCTCTTCAGGTTCGTGACTTGTCATTCGCGTTGAATGTAAAAAATGGCCCCTTATTTATGCAACAATTTCTAAGAAAAGCCCTACATAGTAGAATAAGTGCCCTGCGGGCCCAAGATAAGATCGAAAAACAATATCCATATATTCTTTTATTCCATCGTAGTGGCTTGACAAGCCGACAATGGCGACAAATCAAGAATATATTGTGTACCATTAAAGGGAAAACTTTATTTAAAAGAAGGAAAAATCCAAACCAAAATCGTGCACAGCTTGCTAGCGGACGCGCAGGTCCTACTTGTATCTTGTACTTTACAAAAGCAAATACATGGTCACAATTGCTTCCACCAGCCTCCTTTCACAGCCAAAATTATTTAGTTTTATTATATGGACAAAACAACGGATCATCCACAGTGTATGTTTTCAATCATATGGATATGGAGAAAGCGACTACTTCAGAAACATCGGTATTTCAACAACTTCTTGGTTTTATGTTTTTACCCGGCGCATGTTTGTTGTTCCTGGTTGAACACATACAAGATCCACAGTGAATATCCAGATAAAATTGCCAAATACCGTACAAGTATTTATTCAGCAGAAAAAAGGCAATCTTGGATAATGTTACAAGCGGCTTTTTTACCAACGGACTTCTTCGTTGGGATTTTTGTGCTTATTAACGTCGTCACCCAGTGTTTGTTCTTTCTGCACTTCAAATAAATGTCATAGAGTAAATTAGCAAGCAGCTACTATGAGTGTTTCTTGTTAGTATGAAGGTCTCTTCTGTAAACACCCAGAATTAGCAGAGCAGGATGTTAGCACTTGTTCATTCACCATATGCTGTCAATCTTAAAAAAGAAGATATTACAGTCTTCTTTATTACACTAATTGTAGCCATGTAACCTCTATCAAGTAATAATCACTACAATCTCATGATGAAAAACATGTTGTTAAATGTTTCTCATCATGAGATTGTAGTGAATACACTCAGCAGGTTATTTCGTATTGTGATCTAGTCTCAACTCGGAATAAAAAAAGAAACATTTTAAAACTCATTGAAGTGATCACTTCATGCAATGGCTCTATCTAAGAACTAAGACGGGCTCTGTAAGCGGCGAATAACCTATAATACAGCAGAGGGAGGAACTTTGAAACTGTTTTCTTTCCGAGTGAACCCGCCAGAAAGAAGAACCTATCGGCAAAGGAAAAAAGTCTAGATGCGACTATAAACTCTATACCAAGTTTATAGTCGCACTTAAAGTACTTGGTAACGCCCATAACGTCAGATGATTACTAATTCGAAGGTATTGCTTCTACTAAGAATATTCTTAGTAGAAGCAATACCTTCGAATTAGTAATCTGACATTCTCCGGCTTAATGTAAACTAGGAGTATTCGTTGAAGAGCACCCTTATTTATCACAAGAAGCTGATATATCAAAATTTACTAGATTATAGCACTTGTTTTGATCTTCTGCAACATGCTAAGTTGGGAGATGGCCGAAAAGCAAGAAGCCGATTAATCGTACTCCTTTTGTTTGAAGATGCACAAAAAACAAGTAGTGTCGAAGCTCTCTAAGCACATTATGATAGTAAAAGGATAATACGACTTCTACGGAGATAGTGTTCAATATATCGAGCGAATAACGGCAATAACGGGAGCCGATCTCCACTGGTATCATTCGGCGAATAACGGGATTCGAACCCGTGTTTTCAGAGCCACAATCTGCAACTTTAACCCCTAAGTTATATCCGC